ATTTTTTAATGATTTTAAAACTTATAGTTCAAAAAGATAAAAAGTTTAGAAAACTTTCCTACTATAAATAATTTTTTTCCTTTTACATGAAAAATAAATATACTGAATATAATAAAAATTATTTTTTTCTTTTTATAGTAAATAAAATATTTTTATTATAAAATATAAATTTAATCTTTTATTTCGAAAATAAAAATAAGAACTACCTTTCCATTACCTAAAAATTCTTTTTATAGCAAATAAAAAATATTTAATATAATAATTTAAGAAATATTTTTACCTTTTTCATCAAAAAAAAATATTCTTTTTAAAATAAAATATTCATCATAATTATCAATAAAAAAAATATATAAAAAAAATACTTTATTAATAAAATAATTTTTTTTCTTAATAATATTATTTTTTCCAAAATTAATTCTATTCTAAAAATTATTCATATCAAATAAAAATCCAAATTTCTTAAAAAAATAAAAAAACTAAATATTTTAAATAATCAAACCCCTAAAAACTTTTCATTATAAATATTAATCAAAAAAAAAAAAATAAAATAATAAATAAAACTTAACAAAAGTATCAATCAAAAAATTACTTCCTCACTAAAATTAACATTTATTAAACTAAAATTTCAAACAATAATTTCTAAATAATAATAACTAAAAAATCTTAAAATAAATATTCTAAAAAAATTTAAATATGAATACTTTAAAAAAAATAAATTAAAACTTTTCATAAAAATAAACAAAAATTTAAAAGAATAAATTATAGTTCCAGTATAACAAAAAAATAATAATAAATCTAACAATATAAAATCACCAATTAATATTTTTAATTCTAAAATTTGATCTTTAATTATTATTCCCCCCGAAAATATTATTCCAATTAAAGAAAAATAACATAATATAAATAAAATAAAAATAAAATTATTTCCTTCGGACTTTTTATAACGTGAATCTTGATTTCCATTTTCATAAAAAATTTTTGTTCCTACTAATAAAAAAAGTAAACTTTTAAATAAAGCATGATTAATTAAATATAATAAAGATCAAAAAAATCAACCATAACTAAAAAACAAAAAAATCAAACTAACTTGAGATATAGTTCTATAAGCTACTATTTTTTTTACATCAATCTCAAACAAAATTAATATTAGAGAAATTAACATTCCCAATAAACTAATTAAAAATAAAAATATTATAAAACTAAAATTATAATTCTCAAAATAAATATACATTAAAAAACAACCAGAAACAACTAATGTTCTTCTATGAACTAATGAACTAACAGGAGTTGGTGCCACCATAGCTTTCACCAACCAACCAAAAAAAGGAAACTGTGAACTTTTAGTTAAACATCTTATAAATAAAAATAAAATCCTTATTATATCTATTAAACTAAATATAAATTTATATTCTCTACAAAAAAAATAAATTAAAAAAAAATCACCAATTCGATTACTAAAAATAGTATTCAAAGCCCCTGATAATGCTTCCCAATTTAAATAAAATTTAACCAAAAAATAACTAACCAAACCTAATATATCTCAAACAAAAAATAATAAATGAAAACCATAAATTAAATTTAATATAAATATTATTATTAAAAAACAAAAAAATATATATATATAATATATGAAAAATAAATAATTTTTCATATAAAATAAACTAAATATAAAAACTAACAAAAAAATTAAAATTAAAATTGAATTAAAAAAATAACTAGAAAAACTCATTCTTAAACCAAAAAATATTAAACAAAAATAAAATTCATAATATAAATTAAATATTTTTATTAAAAAAACCAAAATTATTAATTTTTATTCACTCCTATAATAAATTAACATATAATAAAAAATTATTGATTGAATTAATAAAATTAAAATCTCTAAAATTCCAAAAATTAAAAAATATATATTCATTCTATTATAAATTAACAAAAATTTTATTAATTCACCTAAAAAAATATTAACCAAAATTCGAATTAAAATAGTTATAAATTGAATTAATATTCTTAATAATTCAATCAAAAAAATAAAAAAAACTATAAAAAAATTTCTTTCTTCTACTTTATTAATCATTAACCTAAAATTCTTCGCTATAAAAAAATATATTCCAAAAACTCAAATAATTGTTAATAAAATAAAATCTAAACTAAAAAAACAACTCAACGAATAACTAAAAAAATGAAAACGAATATTTATATAAAATAAAAATCAACAAAAAATTAAAAAATTTTTATTCAAATTTATTTGTCTAGAAAAAAAAATTTGTTTTAATACTACTAATAAATAATAAAAATAATATATTATTATTAAACTAAAAAAATAAAAAAACAAAAACAATATTAATTCATAAAAAAAATAATATATTTTTAACTAAATTTATAGCCACAGCAAAATAGTTTTCAAAACTATAAAATAAATTTTTTAAATTTGTTCACCTTAGAAATATGAAACCTAAAGACTTTTTATCCTAACAAATTTCTAATTTACATTTAACAATAATTTTACAAAAATAATCTAAACTTAATTTTTCGTAATTATTTTCTAATTTACATTTAACAATAATTTTACAAAAATAATCTAAACTTAATTTTTCGTAATTATTTTCTAATTTACATTTAACAATAATTTTACAAAAATAATCTAAACTTAATTTTTCGTAATTATTTTCTAATTTACATTTAACAATAATTTTACAAAAATAATCTAAACTTAATTTTTCGTAATTATTTTCTAATTTACATTTAACAATAATTTTACAAAAATAATCTAAACTTAATTTTTCGTAATTATTTTCTAATTTACATTTAACAATAATTTTACAAAAATAATCTAAACTTAATTTTTCGTAATTATTTTCTAATTTACATTTAACAATAATTTTACAAAAATAATCTAAACTTAATTTTTCGTAATTATTTTCTAATTTACATTTAACAATAATTTTACAAAAATAATCTAAACTTAATTTTTCGTAATTATTTTCTAATTTACATTTAACAATAATTTTACAAAAATAATCTAAACTTAATTTTTCGTAATTATTTTCTAATTTACATTTAACAATAATTTTACAAAAATAATCTAAACTTAATTTTTCGTAATTACTATATATTTCCTTTCAGTCGATAACTTTAAAATAGTAATTCTCTATAAACTTCTTAGTAACAATAAAGCAATTTCAAAGAAATAAGAAAACCATAAAATAAAAATAAATTGATATTCTCTTTGTTTTAGTTTTTCTTTTATAAAAGTTTAATTTTCAAGATTTATCTTTCAAATTTAACTTTTATGATAAACTAAAACCGATCTTATAATACGAGCCTAGTTTTAAATACTTTTTATCTAAAATTAATAAATTAAAACAATTTTTTACAAAAATTTTAAATTATATAAAAGTTTGAAAATTTTTATTATAATATCATTAATGGGATTAAGTATTAAATCACCATAAAATTATATTTGCCAGGATTATTTCTTTTAGAAATTCTCTATAAAAATTACTTAATCCCTCAATTTTCTGATTTATGGAATTCTTTCAGATTCCATAAAAAATTTTCAGGACTTAAGTTCCGTATAAAAATTAATAATTCCATATTTTTATTTTCTTTTATCTTGATATTTTAGCAAAGACATACTAGCGAAAATATCTAACGATCTAATTTATAGTTAATCTCAATTATTCTTAGAAATATTAAATTACAATACCATCGGAAAAAAGAATGGAGAACGGTAAAAAAGAAAAAACTAATCAAATTAGTTTTTAAAAATAAAAATAAAATAAGTAAATTGAGATTGAACGATAATCAAAATATCATCTCGATGAGTTATATCGTTCTTTCAAAATTTAATTAAATTATATTATTTATTTAATTAATTAAATAAATATTGGTTCTCGAAGAGAACCTTTTTTAAAGCGGCTCTCTTCTTACAAAATTTATTAATTAATTTGCTAACTCGAATAGTTATTAAACAAAAATTATTTATTAATTTATAATAGTATTTTAAATTATTTTAACTAAGCAACAAATCAATAAAATTTATTAACTAAAATTTAAAGTAAACAAGTTTCGACAACTGCATTTATACCAACACTAACTATTAAAAATTAAAATAATGAAGTTTATAGAAATTAGAAAATCAGAAAATCAGAAATCAGAAAAAGATAATCACAAAATTCATAAAAATCCACAATTCGAACAGGTAGTGACCTTACTAATGATAAATTTTCAGAAATTTGTATTAAAAAATAAAATAAAAATAATGAAAAATCACAAAATTCATAAAAATCCACAATTCGAACAGGTAGTGACCTTACTAATGATAAATTTTCAGAAATTTGTATTAAAAAATAAAATAAAAATAATGAAAAATCACAAAATTCATAAAAATCCACAATTCGAACAGGTAGTGACCTTACTAATGATAAATTTTCAGAAATTTGTATTAAAAAATAAAATAAAAATAATGAAAAATCACAAAATTCATAAAAATCCACAATTCGAACAGGTAGTGACCTTACTAATGATAAATTTTCAGAAATTTGTATTAAAAAATAAAATAAAAATAATGAAAAATCACAAAATTCATAAAAATCCACAATTCGAACAGGTAGTGACCTTACTAATGATAAATTTTCAGAAATTTGTATTAAAAAATAAAATAAAAATAATGAAAAATCACAAAATTCATAAAAATCCACAATTCGAACAGGTAGTGACCTTACTAATGATAAATTTTCAGAAATTTGTATTAAAAAATAAAATAAAAATAATGAAAAATCACAAAATTCATAAAAATCCACAATTCGAACAGGTAGTGACCTTACTAATGATAAATTTTCAGAAATTTGTATTAAAAAATAAAATAAAAATAATGAAAAATCACAAAATTCATAAAAATCCACAATTCGAACAGGTAGTGACCTTACTAATGATAAATTTTCAGAAATTTGTATTAAAAAATAAAATAAAAATAATGAAAAATCACAAAATTCATAAAAATCCACAATTCGAACAGGTAGTGACCTTACTAATGATAAATTTTCAGAAATTTGTATTAAAAAATAAAATAAAAATAATGAAAAATCACAAAATTCATAAAAATCCACAATTCGAACAGGTAGTGACCTTACTAATGATAAATTTTCAGAAATTTGTATTAAAAAATAAAATAAAAATAATGAAAAATCACAAAATTCATAAAAATCTACAATTCGAACAGGTAGTGACCTTACTAATGATAAATTTTCAGAAATTTGTATTAAAAAATAAAATAAAAATAATGAAAAATCACAAAATTCATAAAAATCCACAATTCGAACAGGTAGTGACCTTACTAATGATAAATTTTCAGAAATTTGTATTAAAAAATAAAATAAAAATAATGAAAAATCACAAAATTCATAAAAATCCACAATTCGAACAGGTAGTGACCTTACTAATGATAAATTTTCAGAAATTTGTATTAAAAAATAAAATAAAAATAATGAAAAATCACAAAATTCATAAAAATCCACAATTCGAACAGGTAGTGACCTTACTAATGATAAATTTTCAGAAATTTGTATTAAAAAATAAAATAAAAATAATGAAAAATCACAAAATTCATAAAAATCCACAATTCGAACAGGTAGTGACCTTACTAACAATAAATTTTCAGAAATTTGAATTAAAAACAAAATTTACTTTAATTTGAAAAAATTTATATAGTAAACATAATTTATTAGATTTTTTTTTACTATTATTAAATATTTATTAGTTATTTTTATATTTCTCCATCTTTAAAAAAAATCGACAACGGTAAGCTGAAAAAAAAATATCTCTTAAATTAGAAAACAAAAATAACTAATAAAATAAATTAATAATTCATCTAAAATTCTAATAATTATAAACTAATAATTTATTAAATAAATTAATAAATTATAAAATGATTAATTAAAAATTTAATTAAACTTAAATACTATTATAAATTAATAAATAATAAATTAATAAAAACAAAAAATGCTCTCAGGATGCTCTAATGAAATACCTTTGGACATTTTGTGGACTTACAAGGATTACCCACTGGCCACCTTTAATTTTTTCTATTATATTAACATCACTAATTATTACCATAAAGGTAAGCCCTTTAGCCAGGGGCCTATTTAAAAAAAAGTTTTATTTTTTTTCAGATTTCAATTTCTACTATATTTCATCCTATTCATTCAACAAAATTAAATGAATAATTTTAATCACTTCAAAATTTATTCACCCAAAAAAAATATAGATAGTTAGTTAATATAAAACCTATTAAAATTTTATTTATTTTGACAATAAATTTATCTATCAATATCTCTATTAATGTTTGAAATTAATTATTGGAATTTTTTCTTTAGCCTCTATGTTGTACCTATTAAACCACTACTAATTATTTCGCAGTTTTGTTAATATAATATTAACCTAATCTATCTTTCGATGATTACAATGACAAAGCTTTTCTTAACGGAACTAATAAAATAAAAAAAAACAAAAAAAAACCTACGTCTTAGAATATAGGAGGGTGTAATTAGTAATTAAGGAGTTATTTGGCTTCTAATAATAACTCATTATTAGAAGCCAAAAAATAACCCAATTTCGCTAAGTTCAAAATTACTAATCCTGATCCATGAACTATTAAAACTCTATCAAAGATTTAAAGCAAAACTAAAACAGCATAGCCGCCAGCCCACTTTTAGTTTTTTTAATCTACCCTATTTTTAACTTTGCCTGACCTATTCCTTCAATCATTACTTAGGCGTGCTAAACCTTTTTTCCAATAATCTTTAACAATTGCATTTTTTTGTTAGTTTAATATTGTAAATTTATTATAAATAAAATTTTAATAAAAAAAACATAATAATTAGAATTAAAATTATAGATACCAAAATCTAAAAAATTTTTATATTAATTCGAATTTAATTAAACTTAGTTTTTGTTATATAATAAAATTTTTTTTGTTAAATTTATTTTTAAATAAAATTTAAAAATTTTGAAAGATTTTTAAAAAAATTTTATTATATAACAAAAACCTAATTAAAGCTAAAAACAAAAACAAAACAACCATTTTTTTTAAAAAAATATCTTATCCTTCGTTTTAAGACAAATTTTTTAATAGTTATTTTTTTGATCTTTTTTTCTCTAGCAGTAAAAAATCGACTTTTTCTAATTTTTCGATAATTTTCAAAAAAATAATTTAACCTTTTTCATGACAAAAAAAAATACTTTATATAATAAATTATCTAATTACAAATAAAAAAAAAAATTGTAAGACCAAAAAATTAATAAACTTAAATTTATATATATTATTCTATTTACTTTCTTATATTTCTTTCCAAAATAAATTAATGTTATTAAAAATTTAACAAAAAATAAATCAAAAAAAAAAAATCAAATAAAAAACCATATAAAAAAAAAATTCTTTCTAAAAATATAAATTATATAAAATTCAGTAAAATAACTTAAACTAAAAGGAAATGAACCCAATAATATTAATATTAAAGTAAATAAAAAACTAAATTTATTATTACTTAAAAAAAAAGAATTAACTTCTATTACTAAACGACTTTGACAAGAATAAAAAATTTCCCCCACCAACCAAAAACTCAAACATCTTCTAAAAGCATGACCCAAAGTGACTAAAAAAGAATATTTTTCCATAATTGAACTAAAAATAATTAAATTAAAAAAAACTACCCTTATATGTGAAACTGAAGAATAAGCAATTTGTCTTTTTAAATCTCTTTGTCTTAAACAGATTAATAAACTGATAATTAAACCAAAAAAAAAAATATAAAAAAAAACCAAAAAAAAATTATATTTTAATAAAAATAAAAATCGATACAAACCAAATACACCAAACTTTAACAACAATCTAGCTAATAATATTCTAGAAAAAGTTGAAGCCTCAACATGAATCTTCGGTAATCAAAAATGAAAAAAAAATAAAGGAAATTTAACAAAAAAAACTAATAAAGAAAAAAATATATAAAAATAATCTATAAAAAAATTTAAAAAAATTAAATTTAAAATAATTATTGATTTCATAAAATAAATTATCAAAAAAAAAAAAGGTAAAAAACTAATTAAATTATAAAAAAAAAAATAATAAAATGAATTAATCTTTTCAACCTGAATTCCAAAAATTAAAGCTATAATAATTACTATTATTGATCTTAACTCAAAAAAAACAATAAAATTAATTATTCTTCAACAAAAAAAAAAATTAAAACTGATTAATGATAATATAATTCTTAATAATCAAGAAATTCGATCATTTCTTAATAATTTTATTAAAAAATAAAATACCAAGCTAAATAAAAATAAACAAAAACTAAAAAAAAAATCTAATAAAAAAAAAAATCCAATATTATCTAAATATAAAAAAAATAATATTAAAAAATAAATAAAATCAAAAATTAATTTAATCTTATTTAACCAAAAAATAAATTTTTTTTAAAATAAATTAATTAATCAAATATCTTTTAAATCTAATTTAAAAATATTTTTTATAATAGATGATCCATTATTATTAATAAAATAAAATAAATTAAAGAAAATAATAAAGATAAATTTACAAAAGGAAAAACTGGTTCTTGGCTCCCTAATCAAATTAAAATTAAAAAATTTAAACAAAAAAATTTAATAAATATATAACTAATTAAATCATAATTTAATAATCTTTTTTGTAAACTAAAAAAGATTATTACCCTAATTAATATCATACAAACTCCTACTCATTTAATTCTGAAAGCCCGTAAAATAGCATAAGCTCATAAAAAATATCACTCTGGCACAATATGAATAGGGGAAACTAAATTATTAACAAAAACAAAACTTAAAGATTCATTAAATTTAAAAGGATTAAATAAAAAAAATAAAAAAAATAATAAAATAAAAATTAAATTAATAAAATCTTTTACTCAATAAAAAGGAAAAAATCTTCGCTTATTTAATTTAGAAGAATTAAATAAATTATTTGATCTTCTATAATTATGTAAAAAAAATAAATGAAAAAAAACTAAAACAGAAATAATTAAAGGTAAAATAAAATGTAAAATAAAAAAAAACTTTAAAGAAAAAGAATTCAAATAATAACCTCTCCAAAAAAAAATAATCAATTGTTTTCCATAAATTGGAATAACTCTAATTAAACTAGTAATAACAGTAGCAGCCCAAAAAGATATCTGAGATCAAATCAAAATATAACCTAAAAAAGCTTCCAATATTAATATCAAAAAAATTAATAAACCAATATTTCAAACTTTTTTTAAACGAAATCTAAAATAAAATAAAGCCTTTAATATATGTAATATAACTAATATAAAAAATAAAGAAACTATATTAAAATGAATTAAACGAATTAACCAACCATTATTAACCTCAATTATTAAATATTGAATTGAATCAAAAGAAAAATTTCTTCTAGATTCATAAAATAAACTTAATAATAAACCAGAAATTACTTGCATAAAAAAAATAATTCCTAAAAAACTACCAAAATTAAAAAAATAATTCAAAATAAAATCTGCTCCATTTAACTTTAATATTTTTTTAAAAAATTTTTCTACAAAAATCAAATTAATTTAATATATTTTCATTCCAAAACTAAAGTTATCATAATAAAAATAATTAATAAAAAAATTATTCAATAAATCAAATTTAAATTAAAATAAATAAATAAAAATAAAAATAATTCCAGATCAAATAAAATAAAAATTAAAATAATTATAAAAAAATGAATTCTATAACTAAATAGTAATTTTCCCAAATAATTAAAACCTCTTTCGAAATAAGAATTTTTCATTAACTTATTTTTTTTTTTATTAAAAAAAAAAGTTACAAAAAAAAATACTAAAGAAAAAATAACAATAAATATTAATTAAAAAATTTAATTTAAAATAATTTTCCTTTCGTACTATTTATTTTCTAATTTAATAAACTAGATAAACAACTCTATTTCACAACGAATTAAACTAATTTCACGTATTAAAAAAAGAAGAACAGTCTCTCACTCAAAAGTTTCTCATTTTTAATATTAAATAAAACAACATCGATGTAAAAATAATAAATTAATATTTATTTCTGTTAACTCTAGAGAAATTTTTTTTTTTGATTAAGAAAAAAATATTAATTATTTTATTTCCCTAATTAAATTAAATAATAAATTTCTAAAGACTTTTCTTAGTTTTATTTTATTTATTATTTTTTAAATAAATTTAAAATTCTTTTTAAAATCAATATATTTAATAACAAAAAATCCATTCATACTAGAATTCAATAAAAAAACAAATTACCTCGCTACCTTTGACCAATCACGCTAAAAGTGCTTTTCTTTAACAATGAGCAGAAACAAAAAATCAAAAATCAAAACCTCAAAGAATTTAAAAAACATTTATTATTAAATTTATTTAATAAAAAATTTTATATTTAATTATTAAATTTAAATAAATAATTATAATTAAATTATTTTTTTTTTAAAAAAATAAAAAAAAATAAAAATTATAAAAAATATTTTTAATATAAATAAATTAATTTAATTTATAACAAAATTTTTTTATTTTTCATATTTGTAATTTTTATTTAAAACTAAAAATTAAAAATTGAAATATTATAAATTTTAATTATTGTAAAAAACAATTTGTTTTTAATTTTTTCAACAATAAAAAATAATCTAAAAAAATAATTTAGCCAAAAACTTTTTTAATCACAATAAAAAATTCAATTGAAATTAATAGCTTTATTTTTAATATTATTAAAAATAATTATATAAAAAATATCCTTACTGTTTCCATTAAGAATTCATTCTTTTCAACAATTCTTCTAAATTTAACGTATAATTCTACCTTGGTAAATTCCAAACATTACGAATTGGATTTAACTTAAAAATTAAATCTCCTTATATCTCTATTAATAAAAATAACTATTTTTTCACTAACAGATTGATTTAATTCATTATGATATTCTTCTAAAGCTTGTGATTGACATATAACAATATCACAACTATAAAAATTACGATCTTTATCAGGATGAGCACCTTAATTTCCTTGAAATATTCTTGATGATAACCAAAAGTTATATCATATAATTGACCATTTTTAACTTCAGGTAAATTAACTAAAGAGCCACTCTGTGTTACATCAACAGATGAACTAAATCTATTAAAAAAATCAACTAAATACGTAAATAAACTAAAATCAAAAAATTTAAAATTTTATATAATTCATATAAAATAAATAAAATTAGAATTAACTAATTTATAATTCTTCTATTTCAATAGAATACTAAAAAGATAAAAAATTTTGTTCTATAAAGAACTTAAACTCTAAATAACAAAAAATCAAAATCTTCTCCCTAATAATTTTTCGTATAAAAATAAATTAAATAAAAAATTTCACTAAAAAACCAAAATAATATTTTAATAATTAACACAATAAAGAACCCATTATTAAACCCCGATCTAATAAAGAATGATTAACACAACCAATTGAAAATATCCTAATAATAAATAAAAATGATATTAATAATAAAAAAAAATCTAATCAATTCATCTCTAATTTTAATTCACCCAAATTAGAAAAAAATTTTAACAAATTATTATAGATAAAATTACAAATATAAAAAATTAAAATTAACAAAAAATATAAAAATAATTTAATACAAAAAAAAGAAATTAAACAACAAAAAATCAAAATAATATTCAAAAAACTTATAATAATAAATAATACAATTGTTAATCTAATCCCTAATCACTTAAAAACATTTTTTATTATTTTTAAAACTAATAAAAAAAATTTAAACGACTAATATTTTCTCTTGCTTCAACAAAAATAAAATAATCAATTAGTTAATAAATTTAACTTAAAAAAATCAAATAAAGTAATTTCAACCAAAATTGGCATAAATGAATGATTAATACCACAAATCTCTGAACATTGACCAAAAAACAAACCTAATATATCAAAATTAAATCTGAAAACCGTTATTAAACCAGATATAACATCTGTTTTTAAAAAAAATATTGGTAAAACCCATGCATGAATTACATCAGATGAAGAACAAACAAAACGAATTAATAAATCGTTTGGTAAAACCAAACGATTATCTACTTCTAAAAATATTTCTCTTCCTAACATTAAATATTCCATATTCAATATATATGAATCAAATCTTAAATTAAATAAATCCCTATATTCATAAGTCCAATATCACTGATGTCCAATTACCTTAACAGTTAAATTATATTCTTCTAAAAAAAAAATTATTTCAAAAAATAATATTAAACTTGGAAATAACTGTATTAATAAAATTAAAAAAGGTAATAAACAACACTTAAATTCAACCATTTTGTAATTTAATAAAATCTTCTGAAAAAATAAATTCCTTATAAAAAATATATAACAATATAAAATAAAAATTATAATATAAACTAATAAATAACAATTATAATCATGAAAAAAATTTATTTCATTATAACTAAATAAAATACTAAATAAATTAAAATTTAACAAAATCACAACCTATTATTATAATAAATTTTAAAAAAATAACAATACATATTATACTCGAAAAAATTCCTAATAAAATTATTATTCCATACTCTAATATTTTTTTTATAATTAAAAAAAAAACTAACAAAATAATAAATAAAAATTCTAAACTTAATAACAAAAAAATTAAACGAAAAAATTTTAATAATAAAAATAATAATATAACAAATAATAATAACCTAATTTAAAAAAAACGAATAGATTTTAAATCATTAAAAAAAAAATTCAAAAAAATAATTATTATTAAAAATAAAACTAAAAATAAAAATAATAAATATAAATTTAAAAATTTTATTAAAATTAAAAAATTTATATTAAAATAAATAAAAATTAAAAAATTATTTATTAACAAAAATAAAAAATAATAAAAAGAATTCTTCAAAAACAAAAAACCACTAAAACTAACTAAATATCTTAATATTAAAAAAATTCCACTAATAAATAATAAAATAGGAATTAATAATAATATAATTTTTATATTTTTAGATAATATTATAAAATAAAAAACAATAAAAATAATAAAAAAAAATATTAACTTTATTGAATTCCATAAATTAAAAAAAAAAATAAATAAATATAATAATTAAATAATCTCAGTTTCTTCAAAACCAAATTTTAAATAAACTAATTAATTGAAATAATCTTTTATTTTGCAAATAAAAATATTAAAATAATTTTTCTTTGATAAAACCTTTTTATTAAAAATAAAAAATACTAAATATAATAAATCTTTTTAATTAAACCTTTTATTTGGAAAAAAAATATTCTCATTAAAATAAATTAATATTGAATTTAACCTTTTTATTAACAAAAAAATATACTAATTTTATAATAAATTCATTAACTTCATCAATACAAAAAAATAAATAAATATAATCAAATTACATCAACAAAATGTCAATAAATAATAGAAAACTCAAAACTTAAATGATGATTTATAACAAAATTATTTTTTTTTAACAAAATAAAATTCATTAATAAAAATAATAAACCCAAAAAAACATGTAAACCGTGAAAACCTGTTAAAAAATAAAATAAACTTCCATAAATACCATCACTAATACTAAAAACTATTATTTTATACTCAAATAATTGTAATATTAAAAATATTAAACCTAAAAATAAAGTTAAAAAATAAAATAATATTTTTTTTTTAAAACTCAAAAAACCATAATGGACTCAAGTTAAAGTAATAGCCCTCCTTAATAAAATTAAAGAATTTAAAAAAGGAATAGAAAAAGGTTGAACTATTTCTACACCTTTAGGAATTCAAAATTCACCAATTTCTTCTATTGGAATTAATGAAGTATCAAAAAAAAACCAAAATAATCTAAAAAAAAATATAAATTCACTAAACAAAAAATAATAAAAACTAATTTTAAATCCATCTTGTATAAAAAAACTATGATTTCCTATTAATCCCTCAGCAAAAATATTTATTAATCATATTATTAAACAAAAAAAAACAAAAAAAAAACCTATTAAAAATATATTTCTTAAATTTATCTTCAATATAATTATTAACGAAAAAAATAATATACTTAAAATTAATGACAAAAAAATTGGATAATTAGATTCAACTAAAATATTATAATGAATTATTTTCAATTAGATTTTCTTTGAATTATCACTTCAATATAATTTTTTATAATATTCTAATCAAAATAAATAATATCAAAAAATTTATTAAACTAAAAAACTTAAATTCCTTTTTTAAATTAAAATTAAAATAAATATTTAATTTTAATAAAAATATTAACTGACTTATTATCCCTAAAATTATTAAAAATAATAATAATAAATCCCATAATAAATTTAATCTAAACAAAAAATATAATTTTAAAATAAAAATAATATTTAATGGTAATCTTAATAAAATTACTAAATCAGAAAAATTTATAAAAAAAATATTAGAATCAAAAAATCAAAAAATTAAAAAATAATAAATATAAATAAAATAAATTATATCAATTCTAACCAAATTTTCAATAGAAAAATATAAATTTAAATTCTCTATTGAATTTATATAAATTAAATCTTTTTCACTACAAATTATGTATTGAAAAAAATTTAACAAAAAAAAACCAAATAAAAATAATTCTCAATAAAAGAAAAAATAAATTAAAATTGGAAAATAAATTAATTTCCTTAAATACACAAAAAATAAAAAAATCAATCATTTTATTTTTTTTAAAAAAACTAAATAAATCAAAAAATAAGGTCCCAATCCTATTTTTAATATCAAAAATATTATTACTATAAAAAAATTTACACTAAATAAAATAAAAAAACCTATTATTTCTTGAAAAAAAAAATATAATATTAATAAAAAATATTGATTCCTACAAAATATTAATAATACTAAAAAAATAATATTTAAAAAAAATATTAAAATTCATCAAATTAAAAAATTCAAAAATAATAATATTACTAAAATTCTAAAAAAAAAATAAAATAAATAAATTAAAAAACAAAACCTTTTATGCTTAAAATAAAAATACTTTTTATAATAGTTTCTTTAAAACTATTAATATTATAAATCAAATTATTTCTACCCATAAAATAATAAATCAACATATAAATATAAAAATATCATAACGAAAACGAGGATAAACAATTCGTAAATAAATTAATAAAAAAAAAAATAAAATAAATATTATTAAAAATATTAAACCAAAACAAATAGAAAAAAAATAACTAAAAAAAAAAATCAAACCATATTCACTTAAAAAATAATAAACAAAAATAAAACTCCTTAATTCTAAATTAAAACCTCTCACTAATTCACTTTCTCTTTCCAAAAAATCCATTGGACCGCGATTTAAATCACCTAAAATTATTATTAATAATATATAAAAAAAAAATAAACCAAAAAATAAATAAAAAAAAAAATTAAAACTTAAATCAAACCAAAAAATAATAAAAAAAAAACAAAAAAAAATAAAAACCATATCAAAACTTACTATAACTGAAGATGATCGAATTCTTCCTATTAAACTAAACTTCGATTTACTGAAATAACAAATTAAAATTAAAAAAAATACCATAAAACCTATAAACAAAAATAACCAAAAAAAGTTTCTTAAAATTGATTGACAATGAAAATAATAATTATTAATAAAAAAAATTCCCAATATTAATATAAAACTTAACAATGGTATTATTACAAAAATTAAATAATCCTGATCAATTAAAAAAATAAATTCAGATAAAAATAATTTTAAACCGTCAAAAATTATTTGAATCAAACCAAAAAAAAAAACTTTAGTTGGTCCTAAACGAATTTGGCTATAAGATAAAAAATATCGCTCCAGTAAAGTTAATAATCTAATACAAAAAATTACCAAAATAATTAATAAAAAAAAAAATATTCTTTATTCTTCACTTTTTTAAATAAACCAAAAATTAATAATTAAGAATAGACATTTTTCTTTAATTTTACAAATTAATATTTTTTATAAAATAAAAGTCCAAATATTAAATATAACAATTTTTTTTCCTTATGATTTGAAATCAAAAATACTAATTATAATAAAAAACTATAGATTCAAATTCCTATAAATCTACTATGCTACAACTTTTACTAAAAGTAACGATGGACAATTAGTACTGAATAAAGATTAAATTCATTTAAATAAAAAAAATATTAATTACTTTTTTTTCCATTTTCAATTTTATTTTAATAAAATATTCAATTTTTAAAAAAATGTGATGAAATTAAGACTAAAATATATTCTTGGTATTTACCTCAACATTAAATTATTTATATTAATAAAAAATTAAATTAAGAGTCATTCAAAAAACAAAAAAATTAGTTAAAAGGTGTTTTCTCCAATTAACCATCAAATCCCAAAAAAAAATTTTATTCCCGACAAATTTATTCTATTTATTTTACCTTACTTTAGATTAAATTTTAATTAATTTAATTGGATACTAAACCAAGTCAACTAATAATTTTATATTATCTTCTTTTTACTTTTAAATCAATAATATTCCACTATTTATAATTTAAAATAATTTAATCATAAGATAATTTTTTAATATTATTAGTTAAAGCTAAACACGTGTAGCCGAGTCTTCTGGTACGTGATTTCGAAAATCTTAATAATTTATCAACATAATTTTAAATTCCAAACAAAAACAATAATTTAAATCCTAATTTTCCTTTAAATTACAAAATTAATATTCTTAATAAATTATTAGAAGATTTTAATCAAATTATTCTTAAATCTAAATTAGTATGAAAATAATTATTTACATTTAAACTCACTATCGAAAAAGAAAATAAATCAAAAATTAATAAACGAAAAATAATTATTCTTTCCAAAATTAAATAAATTAACAAAAAAATAGAAAATAAACTCAATAAAGAACCAATAGAAGCAAATATTTGTCAAAATAAATAATCTCTTCTATAACTTATATATTTTCGAGGTTGACCTTGTAATCCACTAAAATGTATTGGAAAAAAAGTTAAATTAACACCAAGAAAAAAAATATAAAAAAAACTCTTAACTAAAACTGAATTTATTATTAATCCAAATATAAAACCATAAGAGAAAAAAAAACCTAAAAAAATACCAAAAACAGCTCCTATCCTTAAAACATAATGAAAATGAGCTACAACATAATAAGTATCATGTAAAAAAATATCTAAACCAGCATTTCTTAAAATCAAACCAGAAAGTCCTCCAACAGTAAATATAAAAATAAAACCTATAATTCATAAAATTAAATAATTTCAATTTAATTTTGAACCATATAAAGTTATTATTCAACTAAAAATTTTTATTCCAGTTGGAATAGCAATAATTATAGTTGCTGAACTAAAATAAGCCCGAGAATCATGATCTATTCCTACAGTAAATATATGATGTCCTCAAACTAAACAACCAATAAAACCAATTGATATAATAGCTAAAATTATTCCTTTTCGTCCATACAAATCTTTTTTAGAAGATAATAAAACTATTACTATTCTAACTAAACCAAATGCAGGCGCAATCAAAACATAAACTTCAGGATGACCAAAAAACCAAAACAAATGTTGAAATATTAAAATATTTCCACCTATATTTCTATCAAAAAAACCAGTATTAAAATTTCGATCAGATAAACCTATTGTAATTCCTCTTGCCAAAACTGGTAAACTTAAAACCAATAAAAAAACCGTGATAATTAAACATCACACAAATAAACTTATAATTTCTAAAGTTTTTACTTCCAATCGTATTTCATGACAAGTTCTCAAAAAATTAATTCCTCTCGAAATTGAACTAATACCAGAAAAATGTAAAGAAAAAATAACCAAATCTGTTGAACGACCAGGTTGTCCATCAATCATCAAAGGAGGATATAATGTTCATCCAGTACCCGATCCTTTGTCTATAAATAAAGAAAATATTAATAAAATCAAAGAACCAGGTAAAAATCAATAAGATATATTATTTACTCGTGGTAAAAACAAATCAATACAATTAATTAAAATTGGAAAAAAAAAATTTCCAAAACCACCAATTAAACCAGGTATAACTATAAAAAAAATCATTACTAAAGCATGTGAAGTTAAAATAACATTATATAATTGTCCATCACCAATAACCATTCCAGATTTTATTAAATCTATTCGTAGTAATATTGATAATGATAAACCTATTAAACCACTCCAAAAGGAAAAAAATAAATAAATAAAACCAATATTTTTATGCGTCACACTTTTTGTAACTAA